AATAAATTATTCATTTATTTATTATTTCATAGTACATAGTATTTATTATTTCATAGTATAGGAAGAAACAGCTATTTATCTTTTCGATGATAATTTTTTTTGTACATGACATGAGAGAAATTTGTCTCTTTATATTTTAAATTAATCATTCTATCATAATATATATTTATATTAAGTGATACCTCGGATTTCCCCAAAAGAGAATTATTTATTTCAATACTCACTCGTTGTTAGTTAACAATTCTAATGATTAGATTATATGCTTAATTCTAATAGGAAATAAAATAGTAAAATGATTATTCATCGAATGACTATTCATCTATTCTATTTTCATTAAATAGAATGAGGAGCAGGAAAACTCTATGAAAAAATGGTGGTTAAATTCGATGTTGTTTAAGGGGAAGTTAAAGCATAAGTGTGAGCTAACTAAATCAATGATATATCCGTTTCTTCAAATGGGTATTATTCCTGGTGCTTGGCATCTCGGTGGAAGTGAAGAAAAAGATACGGAAAAAAACATTTCTAGGTGGAGTGATAGTAATAGGTATAGTTTCAATGATATTGATATAAGGAATATTTGGAGTTTGATCTCTGATAACACTTTTTTGGTTAGGGGCAGAAATGGTGATAGTTATTCTGTATATTTTGACATTGAAAATCATATTTTTGAGATTGACAATAATAGTTTTTTTGTGAGCGAATTCGAAATTTTTTTTTCCAGTTATTTGAATAGTAGGTCTAAGAGTAACAATCACGACTATTATCATTACATGTATGATACTAAATCTGGTTGGAGTAATCACATTAATAGTTGTATTGATAGTTATCTTCGTTTTGAAATCAGTATTCATAGTTACATTTTAGGTGATACCGAAAATTACAGTAACTGTTACATTTCTAGTTTCATTTGTAGTGAAGGCGTAAGCAATAGTGAAAATGGAAATTCTAGTATACGAACTGATGGTAACAGCCGCGATTTCAATATAAGAGGAAGATCTAATGATTTTGATATAAATAAAAAATACAAAAATTTATGGGTTCAGTGCGAAAATTGTTATGGATTAAATTATAAAAAATTTTTTAGATCAAAAATGAATATTTGTGAGCAGTGTGGATATCATTTGAAAATGAGCAGTTCAGATAGAATCGAACTTTTGATTGACCCAGGCACTTGGGATCCTATGGACGAAGATATGGTCTCCACGGACCCCATTGAATTTCATTCAGAGGAGGAACCTTATAAAGATCGTATTGATTCTTATCAACAAAGAACAGGTTTAACTGAAGCTGTTCAAACAGGCATAGGTCAATTAAACGGTATTCCCATAGCAATTGGGGTTATGGATTTTCAGTTTTTGGGGGGTAGTATGGGATCTGTAGTAGGCGAGAAAATCACTCGTTTGATCGAGTATGCTACTAATCGATCTCTACCTGTTATTATTGTGTGTGCTTCCGGAGGAGCACGTATGCAAGAAGGAAGTTTGAGCTTGATGCAAATGGCTAAAATATCTTCTGCTTCATATAATTATCAATTAAATAAAAAGTTATTCTATGTATCAATCCTTACATCCCCTACAACTGGTGGAGTAACGGCCAGTTTTGGTATGTTGGGAGATGTCATTATTGCTGAACCTAACGCGTACATTGCTTTCGCAGGTAAAAGAGTAATTGAACAAACATTGAATAAAACAGTACCCGACGGTTCACAAGCAGCTGAGTATTTATTCCATAAGGGCTTATTCGACCCAATCATACCGCGTAATCTTTTAAAAGGCGTTCTGAGTGAGTTATTTCAGCTACACGGTTTTTTTCCTTTGAAAAATAGATATATATAATATAGAAATATAGAAATAAAACGAAAATATTAAAATCTAGAAAAAATAGAAGTGATTTCTATGCCTTGCCTACCAAGAACTTCCATTTTTTATTAGAAATCTAATCCCTTTTTGTTGGGTTGAATTAGTTTAGTTAGAGTCGCGAACTTATAATAAATTCTTTATCTTTAATAAAAAAAAACTCTTTATTTTATTAGTAAGATAGAAAGAGTATTAAGGACGGGAGAATTCAGAAAATTTCTTAAACTTAAAGTGGGTTGTCATACATATTCGTGTAGAAAGATGAATAGGTACACTACATTTTCATTTAGTTCTCATTCCTTGCACTTATTAAGTACTTAATATATTTATCTTAATATTATATTATTTTTAATATTATTTATCTTAATATTATTTTTATTTATCTTAAAATTATTTATAATAATTATTATTTATAATAATTATTATATAATATATATACTTTTGATATCTTTATATTTATAATAGATACAAATATTAAATTGAGGTACCCGTTCTATGACAGATCTTTACTTACCTTCTTTTTTTGTCCCTTTAGTAGGGCTAGTATTTCCGGCGATTGCAATGGCTTCTTTATTTCTTCATGTACAAAAAAAGAAGATTGTCTAGACCTGATGGGGCCAACCAGATATTTTTTTGGTACAGATATTTGTTTAGTGTAATGCGGTATGATATGTGCCTTTTTTCCGAATACAAATGAAAGAACTGTTATGCATGCGGATACATGATATCCGTATAAATCCATGTATATACGGATTATAAAAACGATCGGCAAATATTTTTATAATAGAAGGTCAATGTATCTAACCAATTACTCCTAAGGGTTCATATCAGAATAGTTTTAGTTAATGAAAGTTACTTTGGCATCAAGAAAAGTAAAGTCAAATTTTTTTTTCTGAATTCCAATCGAATGCAATCGGATCTAGTATAGTATGAACTGGCGATCAGAACATATATGGATAGAACTTATAACAGGGTCTCGAAAAGCAAGTAATTTTTTCTGGGCCTTTATTCTTTTTTTAGGTTCACTAGGATTCTTAGTGGTTGGAATTTCTAGTTATCTTGGTAGGAATCTGATACCTGGATTTCCTTCTCAACAAATTATTTTTTTTCCACAAGGGATCGTGATGTCGTTCTATGGGGTCGCGGGTTTATTCATTAGTTCCTATTTGTGGTGCACAATATCGTGGAATGTAGGTAGTGGTTATGATCGATTCGATAGAAAAGAAGAAATAATGTGTATTTTTCGTTGGGGATTCCCCGGAATAAATCGTCGCATTTTCCTTCGCTTCTTTATGAAAGATATCCAATCAATCAGAATGGAGGTTAAAGAGGGTCTTTTTCCTCGTCGTATTCTTTATATGGAAATCAGAGGCCAAGGAACCATCCCCTTGACTCGTACTGATGAGAATTTGACTCCACGAGAAATTGAACAAAAAGCTGCCGAATTGGCCTATTTCCTGCGCGTACCAATTGAAGTTTTTTGAATTTTTATCAAAAGGAACAAATTCGTTCGGATTTATCCAATTGAGATATTCGGAAATCCCATTTACTTAGAATTTACTTATTCTATTATAAATATATATATTAGAATTTACTTATTCTATTATAAATATATATATTTCATTCGATTTCATTCGAAACGGGATCCTTAATTCTATTTCTATATTCTTTTTTCTAGATCTAAGGACTACATTTTTACAAAAAACTGGGAATAGATCCATAGGTTCGATACCTTGTTATAGAACTCGTGCTTTAGAGAAATATAAGATCAGATAAAGTTGACAAATGAAGCAGTTCATTAACAATTCACAGAAAAAAAAAATGAAAAAAAAGAAAGCATTGGCTTCCCTCGCGTATCTTGCATCTATAATATTTTTGCCCTGGTGGATCTCTCTCTCATTTCAAAAAAGTCTGGAACCTTGGATTATTCATTGGTGGAATACTAGGCAATCCGAAAATTTTTTGAATGATATTCAAGAGAAAAATGTTTTAGAAAAATTCCTAGAATTAGAAGAACTATTCTTGTTGGATGAAATGATAAAAGAATACCCAGAGACACATATAAAAAAGCTTCGTATAGGAATACACAAAGAAACGATACAATTGGTCAAAACACATAATGAATATCATCTCCATATCATTTTGCATTTGTCGACAAATATAATCTGTTTTACTATTCTAAGTGGTTATTTTATTCTGGGTAATGAAGAACTTGTTATTCTGAATTCTTGGATTCAGGAATTCTTCTATAACTTAAGTGACACAATAAAAGCTTTTTCTATTCTTTTAGTTACTGATTTATGGATTGGATTTCACTCAACCCATGGTTGGGAACTAATGATTGGTTCGATCTACAATGATTTTGGATTGGCTCATAATGAGCAAATTATATCTGGTCTTGTTTCCACTTTTCCAGTTATTCTAGATACAATTGTGAAATATTGGATCTTCCGTTTTTTAAATCGCGTATCTCCTTCGCTTGTAGTCATTTATCATTCAATGAATGAATGATAAACTTATTTGATTTCCTGATATCAATCAAAAAGTTTTTTCACATAAAAAAAGGGCATTTTTTATTTTTCTCATTCTTTATACTTTTCAAGGCCTTCGTCCTGTTTTCGTCGAATTTTTTCAGTACAATGGCAGACTCGTGGATAGGGAACTATACTAGCTACCTATCTAATTTATTGTAGAAATTCCGGGATCAATGATTGGATCATGCAAAATAGAAATACTTCTTCTTGGGTAAAGGAACAGATGACTCAATTTATTTCTGTATCGATCATGATATATGTAATAACTCGAGCATCTATTTCAAATGCGTATCCCATTTTTGCGCAGAAAAGTTATGAAAATCCACGAGAAGCAACCGGGCGAATTGTATGCGCCAATTGCCATTTAGCTAATAAGCCTGTGGATATTGAAGTTCCGCAAGCTGTACTTCCTGATACTGTATTTGAAGCAGTTGTTCGAATTCCTTATGATATGCAAGTGAAACAAGTCCTTGCTAATGGTAAAAAAGGGGCTTTGAACGTGGGGGCTGTTCTTATTTTACCCGAGGGATTCGAATTAGCCCCCACCGATCGTATTTCTCCCGAGGTGAAAGAAAAGATAGGAAATCTATCTTTTCTGAGTTATCGTCCT